GTTCTTGTAGCTTATAAAAAGCATGACACTGAAGATGTCAAGATGGCTGCTACACACACCCGAGAACAAAAGACTTAGTCCTAACCTTACTGTTAGTTCTTGCTAGGCATATACATGCAAGTATCCGCGCGCCAGTGTAGATGCCCTAGACACCCCAATCAGGTAGAAAGGAGCGGGTATCAGGCTCACCACAACCGTAGCCCAAAACGCCTTGCAATTGCCACGCCCCCACGGGTATTCAGCAGTAGTTAATATTAAGCAATGAGTGTAAACTTGACTTAGCCATAGCAAATCTAGGGTTGGTAAATCCTGTGCCAGCCACCGCGGTCATACAGGAGACCCAAATTAACTTTATAACGGCGTAAAGAGTGGTCGCATGTTATCCAAGTAGCTAAGATTAAAAAGCAACTGAGCTGTCACAAGCCCAAGATGCCAATAAGGCCACCACATCAAAGAAGATCTTAGAACAACGATTAATTGAACTCCACGAAAGCCAGGGCCCAAACTGGGATTAGATACCCCACTATGCCTGGCCCTAAATCTTGATGCTTACCCCTACTAAAGCATCCGCCCGAGAACTACGAGCGCCAACGCTTAAAACTCTAAGGACTTGGCGGTGCCCCAAACCCACCTAGAGGAGCCTGTTCTGTAATCGATGATCCACGATATACCCGACCATTCCTTGCCAAAACAGCCTACATACCGCCGTCGCCAGCCCACCTCCCCTGAAAGCCCAACAGTGGACGCAATAGCCTCACCACGCTAACAAGACAGGTCAAGGTATAGCCTATGGAATGGTAGCAATGGGCTACATTTTCTAAGCTAGAACATGACGGCAAAGGGGCATGAAATAGCCCCTAGAAGGCGGATTTAGCAGTAAAGTGGGACAATCGAGCCCTCTTTAAGCCGGCCCTGGGACACGTACATACCGCCCGTCACCCTCCTCGCAGGCGCCCCCTCCCCCATAAATTAATAAGCCATTCAGCCAAAGATGAGGTAAGTCGTAACAAGGTAAGTGTACCGGAAGGTGCACTTAGTCTACCAAGACGTAGCTTAAACAAAAGCATTCAGCTTACACCTGAAAGATGTCTGCCACCCCCAGATCGTCTTGATGCCAAACTCTAGCCCAATCGACATGACCTGGAATAACAAAGCCACTTCCCCACACCCAACTAAAGCATTTACTAGTCCCAGTATAGGCGATAGAAAAGACACCATTGGCGCGATAGAGACTACGTACCGTAAGGGAAAGATGAAATAGCAGTGAAAACTAAGCTATAAACAGCAAAGATCAGCCCTTGTACCTTTTGCATCATGGTCTAGCAAGAAAAACCAAGCAAAATGAATTTAAGTTTGCCACCCCGAAACCCAAGCGAGCTACTCACGAGCAGCTATTATTGAGCGAACCCGTCTCTGTGGCAAAAGAGTGGGATGACTTGTTAGTAGAGGTGAAAAGCCAACCGAGCTGGGTGATAGCTGGTTGCCTGTGAAATGAATCTTAGTTCACTCTTAATTCTTCTCCAAGGAAACCCACAAACCCTAATGAAGCGAATTAAGGGCTATTTAAAGGAGGTACAGCTCCTTTAAAAAAGAGTACAATCTCTACGAGCGGATAAGTATTAACTTCCAGATTACATTGTGGGCCCTCAAGCAGCCACCAACAAAGAGTGCGTTAAAGCTCCACACCCCAAAAATATAAGAACACCACGACTCCCTCCCCATTAACAGGCTAACCTATACTAAATAGGAGAATTAATGCTAGAATGAGTAACCTGGGTCCTCCCTCTACGACGCAAGCTTACATCCGTACATTATTAACAAACAACCAATATACGACAAATCAAACAAGCACAGTATTAAGCGTATTGTTAACCCGACAGAGGAGCGTCCACTAAGAAAGATTAAAACCTGTAAAAGGAACTAGGCAAACCCGTCAAGGCCCGACTGTTTACCAAAAACATAGCCTTCAGCAAACCCAAAACAAGTATTGAAGGTGATGCCTGCCCGGTGACTCACGTTCAACGGCCGCGGTATCCTAACCGTGCGAAGGTAGCGCAATCAATTGTCCCATAAATCGAGACTAGTATGAATGGCTAAACGAGGTCTTAACTGTCTCTTACAGGCAATCGGTGAAATTGATCTCCCTGTACAAAAGCAGGGATAAACCCATAAGACGAGAAGACCCTGTGGAACTTCAAAACCAGCAACCACCTTAAAACACATACTCACCCACCGGGTTCACTGACACATAAGTCACTGGTTCGCGTTTTTCGGTTGGGGCGACCTTGGAGCAAAACAAAACCTCCAAAAATTAGACCATACCTCTAGACTGAGAGCAACCCCTCAACGTGCAAATAGCACCCAGACCCAACATAGTTGATCAATGGACCAAGCTACCCCAGGGATAACAGCGCAATCTCCCCCGAGAGTCCGTATCGACGGGGAGGTTTACGACCTCGATGTTGGATCAGGACATCCTAGTGGTGCAGCCGCTACTAAGGGTTCGTTTGTTCAACGATTAACAGTCCTACGTGATCTGAGTTCAGACCGGAGCAATCCAGGTCGGTTTCTATCTATGATGAACTCTTCCCAGTACGAAAGGATAGGAAAAGTGAGGCCAATACCACAAGCAAGCCTCCGCCTTAAGTAATGAAAGCAACTAAATTACAAAAGGCTATCACACCACCCCACGTCCAAGAAAAGGACCAGCTAGCGTGGCAGAGCTCGGAAAATGCAGAAGGCTTAAGTCCTTTAACACAGAGGTTCAAATCCTCTCCCTAGCTTCCCNCCCCCCCCCCCATGACCAACCACCCTCTCTTAGTCAACTTTATCATAGCCCTCTCCTATGTCCTCCCGATCTTAATCGCAGTAGCTTTTCTCACACTAGTAGAACGCAAAATCCTAAGCTACATACAAGGCCGAAAGGGCCCAAACGTCGTCGGTCCCTTTGGCCTCCTACAACCTCTAGCAGACGGTGTGAAGCTATTTATCAAAGAACCCATCCGACCATCAACATCCTCTCCTGTCTTGTTCCTCGCAACCCCAGTACTAGCCCTGCTCCTGGCAATCTCAATCTGAACTCCACTGCCCCTCCCATTCTCTCTAGCAGACCTCAACCTAGGCGTACTTTTCTTACTAGCCATGTCCAGCTTAGCGGTGTACTCCATCCTATGGTCAGGCTGAGCTTCCAATTCAAAATACGCCCTAATTGGAGCACTACGGGCAGTAGCTCAGACAATCTCCTACGAAGTGACTCTGGCCATTATCCTGCTATCCGTGGTTGTTCTTAGCGGCAACTACACCCTTAGCACCCTAGCAACAACCCAAGAACCCCTATACCTTATCTTCGCCTGCTGGCCCCTCGCCATGATGTGATACGTCTCCACCCTCGCTGAGACTAATCGTGCCCCCTTTGATTTGACAGAAGGAGAGTCCGAACTAGTCTCCGGATTCAATGTGGAGTATGCAGCAGGTCCTTTCGCGCTTTTCTTTCTAGCTGAGTACGCCAACATCATACTCATAAACACGTTAACCACAATTCTATTCTTCAACCCTAGCTTCCTTAATCCCCCTCAAGAGCTATTCCCTGTCATCCTGGCTACAAAAGTTCTGCTCCTATCAGCGGGATTTCTATGGATCCGCGCTTCCTACCCTCGATTCCGCTATGATCAGCTGATACACCTGCTATGAAAAAACTTCCTGCCACTCACACTGGCACTATGTCTCTGACACACCAGCATGCCAATTTGCTACGCGGGCCTGCCTCCTTATCTAAGGCTATAACGGAAATGTGCCTGAATCCCAAGGGTCACTATGATAAAGTGAACATGGAGGTGTACCAGCCCTCTCATTTCCTAGCACTTAGAGAGGCAGGAATCGAACCTACACTAGAGGAATCAAAGCCCTCCATACTCCCCTTATATTACTCTCTAGCAAGGTCAGCTAAACAAGCTATCGGGCCCATACCCCGAAAATGATGGTTCAACCCCTTCCCCTGCTAATGAACCCCCAAGCAAGCCTAATCTTCATTGTCAGCCTACTTCTAGGAACGACCATTACCCTTTCAAGTAATCACTGAATCATAGCTTGAACTGGCCTCGAAATCAACACACTTGCCATTTTACCACTTATCTCAAAATCCCACCACCCACGAGCCATCGAAGCTGCCACTAAGTATTTCTTAACCCAAGCAGCTGCCTCCGCCCTAGTATTATTCTCCAGCATGACCAACGCCTGACAAACCGGGCAATGGGACATCACCCAACTTACCCACCCAACATCCTGCCTTATCTTTACCTCAGCAATCGCAATAAAACTAGGGCTAGTCCCATTCCACTTCTGATTCCCAGAAGTCCTCCAAGGATCCCCCCTCATTACCGGCCTCCTCTTGGCCACTGTCATGAAACTCCCCCCGATCGCGCTCCTCTACATGACATCCTCCTCGCTAAACCCCGCCCTCCTAACTACCCTGGCTATTCTCTCAACAGCCCTGGGAGGTTGAATAGGCCTCAACCAGACGCAAATCCGAAAAATCCTGGCTTTCTCCTCAATCTCCCACCTAGGCTGAATAGCAATTATCGTCATCTACAACCCTAAGCTCATGCTCCTCAACTTCTATTTGTATGCCATAATAACTGCAACCGTCTTCCTGGCCCTCAATACAATCAAAGTCTCAAAACTATCCACCTTAATGACCACATGAACCAAGGCCCCATCTTTAAACGCAATATTACTGCTAACCCTGCTATCACTTGCAGGACTTCCCCCCCTGACAGGATTCCTCCCCAAGTGATTCATCATCCAAGAGCTAACTAAACAAGACATAGCCCCAGCAGCCACACTTATCTCCCTCCTCTCCCTACTAAGCTTGTTCTTCTATCTTCGCCTTGCATACTGCACGGCAATTACACTCCCCCCGCACACCACAAACCATATTAAACAGTGACGCACTAACAAGCCAACCAGCATCATAATCGCCATCTTGACCACCATGTCCGTCACACTCCTCCCCATCTCCCCTATAATCCTTACCACTGTCTAAGAAACTTAGGATTACCCAAACCGAAGGCCTTCAAAGCCTTAAACAAGAGTTAGACCCTCTTAGTTTCTGTTAAAGTCCGCAGGCCGCTACCCTGCATCCCCTGAATGCAACTCAGGTGCTTTAATTAAGCTAGGACCTCTCAACCTACTAGACAGGTGGGCCTCGATCCCACAATCTTATAGTTAACAGCTATATGCCCCAACCAACAGGCTTCCGTCTAAGACTCCGGTGCACGACAAATGCACATCAATAGGCTTGCAACCCACTATGAACTTCACTACAGAGCCGATAAGAAGAGGAATTGAACCTCTGTAAAAAGGACTACAGCCTAACGCTTAAACACTCAGCCATCTTACCTATGACATTCATTGACCGATGACTATTCTCAACCAACCACAAAGACATTGGGACTCTGTACCTGATTTTCGGCGCATGATCCGGAATGGTAGGCACTGCCCTAAGCCTCCTTATCCGAGCAGAGCTAGGCCAACCTGGAGCCCTCCTAGGAGACGACCAAGTCTACAACGTGATCGTCACAGCCCATGCTTTCGTAATAATCTTCTTCATAGTCATGCCAATTATAATTGGAGGGTTTGGGAACTGACTAGTCCCCCTAATAATTGGAGCCCCAGACATAGCATTCCCACGAATAAACAATATAAGCTTCTGACTCCTCCCCCCATCCTTCCTGCTCCTTCTGGCATCCTCTACGGTTGAAGCAGGAGTCGGGACAGGCTGAACAGTCTACCCACCACTAGCTGGTAACCTGGCCCACGCCGGAGCCTCAGTCGACTTAGCTATCTTCTCCCTGCACTTGGCTGGTATCTCTTCAATCCTGGGAGCTATCAACTTCATCACTACCGCAATCAACATAAAACCCCCCGCCCTATCACAATACCAAACCCCCCTATTCGTCTGATCAGTACTAATCACCGCAGTCCTCTTGCTCCTGTCCCTCCCTGTCCTTGCCGCAGGAATCACAATGCTCCTAACAGACCGCAACCTCAACACTACATTCTTTGACCCTGCCGGAGGAGGAGACCCCGTCCTATATCAACATCTCTTCTGATTTTTTGGCCACCCAGAAGTATACATCTTAATCCTCCCAGGATTCGGGATCATCTCCCATGTTGTAACATACTATGCAGGTAAAAAAGAACCGTTCGGCTACATAGGAATAGTGTGAGCCATGCTGTCCATCGGATTCTTAGGCTTCATCGTCTGAGCCCACCACATGTTCACAGTAGGGATGGATGTTGACACTCGAGCATACTTCACATCAGCTACTATAATCATTGCCATCCCAACTGGCATTAAAGTATTCAGCTGACTGGCCACATTACATGGGGGCACAATCAAATGAGACCCCCCAATACTATGAGCCCTAGGATTTATCTTCCTATTTACAATCGGAGGGTTGACAGGAATCGTACTGGCAAACTCTTCACTGGACATTGCCCTGCATGACACTTACTATGTAGTAGCCCATTTCCACTACGTTCTATCCATGGGGGCAGTATTCGCCATTCTAGCAGGATTTACCCATTGATTCCCTCTATTCACCGGATACACACTTCACTCAACATGAGCCAAAGCACACTTCGGCGTGATGTTCGTAGGCGTAAACCTAACCTTCTTCCCCCAACACTTCCTAGGACTAGCCGGTATGCCACGTCGATATTCAGACTACCCAGATGCCTACACACTGTGAAACGCTATCTCCTCAGTAGGATCACTCATCTCCCTAACAGCCGTAATCATGCTAGTCTTCATCATCTGAGAAGCCTTCGCATCAAAACGTAAAGCGATACAACCAGAATTAACTAGCACTAACGTCGAATGAATCCACGGCTGCCCACCCCCATTCCACACTTTCGAAGAGCCTGCCTTCGTCCAAGTTCAAGAAAGGAAGGAGTTGAACCCCCATATGTTGGTTTCAAGCCAACCGCATAAACCACTTATGCTTCTTTCTCATAAAGAGGTGTTAGTAAAACGATTACATAGCCTTGTCAAGACTAAATTGCAGGTGAAACCCCAGCACACCTCTTCAAACATGGCAAACCACTCACAACTTAACTTCCAAGACGCTTCCTCACCCATCATAGAAGAACTAATAGGATTCCACGACCATGCCCTAATAGTCGCCCTGGCAATCTGCAGCCTAGTCCTCTACTTACTAACCCACACACTCTCAGAAAAACTAACATCAAACACAGTCAACGCACAAGCAATTGAACTTGTCTGAACAATTCTCCCAGCCATAGTCCTAGTTATGCTCGCCCTACCGTCCTTACGAATCCTGTACATGATAGACGAAATCAACGAACCAGACTTGACTCTAAAAGCCATCGGCCACCAATGATATTGAACTTACGAATACACTGACCTCAAAGATATATCATTTGACTCATACATGATCCCAACAACAGACCTACCCCTAGGCCATTTCCGCCTATTAGAAGTCGACCATCGCGTCGTCGTCCCAATAAACTCCACCATCCGGGTCATCGTCACTGCCGATGACGTCCTCCACTCATGAGCCGTCCCTAGCCTAGGAGTTAAAACTGACGCTATCCCAGGACGCCTCAACCAAACTTCCTTTTTCGCCTCCCGACCAGGTGTTTTCTACGGACAATGCTCAGAAATCTGCGGGGCTAACCACAGCTTCATACCAATCGTAGTAGAATCCACCCCACTCGCCAATTTCGAAAGCTGATCCTCTTCAATATCATCCTAATCATTAAGAAGCTATGAACCAGCATTAGCCTTTTAAGCTAAAGAAAGAGGGACACCCCCCCCCTCCTTAATGACATGCCTCAACTAAACCCCCATCCCTGATTTTTTATCATGCTCACTGCATGACTCACCTTCTCCCTAATCATTCAACCCAAACTCCTATCATTCGTGTCAATAAACCCCCCTTCCAACAAACCGCCCATCGCTCCAAGCACCACCCCTTGAACCTGACCATGAACTTAAGCTTCTTCGACCAATTTTCAAGCCCCTCCTTCCTAGGAATTCCACTGATTCTCATCTCAATAACATTCCCAGCCCTCTTACTCCCATCCCTAGACAACCGATGAATCACCAATCGACTCTCAACCCTCCAACTATGATTCATCAACCTAGTCACAAAACAGCTGATAACGCCTCTAGGCAAAAAAGGCCACAAGTGAGCCCTAATCCTGACATCCCTCATAATCTTCCTTCTCCTCATCAACCTCCTAGGTCTACTTCCCTACACCTTCACCCCAACCACCCAACTATCCATAAACCTGGCCCTAGCCTTTCCCCTGTGACTAGCCACCCTCCTCACAGGATTACGAAACCAGCCCTCCACTTCACTAGCCCATCTCCTGCCAGAAGGCACACCTACCCTACTAATCCCAGCCCTCATCCTAATCGAAACAACAAGCTTACTCATCCGCCCATTAGCACTAGGAGTGCGCCTAACAGCCAACCTTACAGCAGGACATCTCTTAATTCAACTCATCTCTACAGCCACAACAGCCTTATTCACCACAATACCTGCAATCTCACTCCTGACTTTCTTAGTTCTATTCTTACTTACCATCTTAGAAGTAGCGGTCGCAATAATCCAAGCCTATGTCTTCGTACTCCTACTAAGCCTTTACTTACAGGAAAACATCTAACCCTCAATGGCACACCAAGCACACTCTTACCACATAGTCGACCCCAGCCCTTGACCCATCCTAGGAGCAGCCGCTGCCCTACTGACCACTTCAGGATTGACAATATGATTCCACTACAACTCCCCCCGACTTCTCATCTTAGGCCTACTCTCAACCATCCTAGTCATATTCCAATGATGACGGGACATTGTCCGAGAAAGCACATTCCAAGGCCACCACACCCCAACCGTACAAAAAGGATTACGTTACGGAATAGCCCTGTTCATCACATCAGAAGCTTTCTTCTTCCTGGGCTTCTTCTGAGCCTTCTTCCACTCAAGCCTGGCCCCTACCCCCGAACTAGGAGGCCAATGACCCCCGGTCGGAATTAAACCCCTCAACCCCATAGAAGTCCCACTCCTAAACACCGCTATCCTACTAGCCTCAGGAGTCACTGTCACATGAGCCCACCATAGCATCACAGAAGCTAGCCGAAAACAAGCAATCCAAGCCCTATCCCTAACAGTCCTCCTAGGGTTCTACTTTACCGCCCTACAAGCCATAGAATATTACGAGGCACCCTTCTCCATTGCCGACGGAATTTACGGCTCAACATTCTTCGTCGCCACCGGATTCCACGGCCTACACGTAATCATCGGCTCCACATTCCTTCTAGTATGCCTACTACGCCTAATCAAATATCACTTTACATCAAACCACCACTTCGGATTCGAAGCAGCCGCCTGATACTGACACTTTGTAGACGTCGTATGATTATTCCTCTACATCTCTATCTACTGATGAGGATCTTACTCTTCTAGTATACTAATTACAATCGACTTCCAATCCTTAGAATCTGGTTTAACCCCAGAGAAGAGTAATGAACATAATCTTATTTATACTAACACTATCACTAACCCTAAGTATCCTCCTAACCGCACTAAACTTCTGACTAGCCCAAATGACCCCCGACTCAGAAAAACTATCCCCCTACGAATGTGGATTCGACCCCCTAGGCTCTGCTCGACTCCCCTTTTCAATCCGCTTCTTCCTAGTAGCCATCCTCTTCCTCCTATTCGACCTAGAAATTGCCCTTCTCCTTCCCCTGCCATGAGCTACCCAACTACAATCCCCTCTTACCACCTTAGCCTGAACCTCCACACTCATCCTTCTCCTCACCCTAGGACTAGTGTACGAATGAATCCAAGGCGGACTAGAATGGGCAGAATAGCAGAAAGTTAGTCTAACCAAGACAGTTGATTTCGACTCAACAGATTATAGCTCCCACCCTATAACTTTCTTCATGACTCACCTCCACTTAAGCTTCTACTCAGCCTTCACTCTAAGCGCCCTGGGCCTAGCCTTCCATCGAACCCACCTAATCTCCGCCCTACTATGTCTAGAAAGCATAATACTATCCATATACGTCGCCCTATCAATATGACCCATCCAAACCCAGTCACCTTCCACCACCATCCTTCCCATCATCATACTAACATTCTCCGCCTGCGAAGCAGGCACAGGACTAGCCCTGCTAGTAGCTTCAACCCGAACCCACGGATCCGACCACTTACACAACTTTAACCTCCTACAATGCTAAAAATCATCGCCCCAACTGCAATGCTACTCCCCCTGACCGTCCTCTCCCCATGTAAATATCTATGAACTAACGTTACATTGTACAGCCTGCTGATTGCAACCCTCAGCCTCCAATGACTCACACCAACCTACTACCCAAACAAAGGTCTAACCCCCTGAACAGCCATCGACCAAATTTCCTCACCCCTCCTAGTCCTCTCATGCTGACTTCTCCCCCTCATAATCATAGCAAGCCAGAACCACCTGGAACAAGAACCAATAACCCGAAAACGAATCTTCGTTACCACAGTAATCTTGGCCCAACTATTCATCCTCCTAGCCTTTTCAGCCTCAGAACTAATACTCTTCTACATCGCATTTGAAGCCACCCTCATTCCCACTCTCATCCTAATCACACGATGAGGGAGCCAACCAGAACGCCTAAATGCTGGCATTTATCTCCTATTCTACACACTTACCAGCTCTCTCCCCCTATTAATTGCCATCCTTCATCTACACAGCCACATCGGCACACTATACCTGCCGATGCTCAAACTCTCACACTCCTCACTAAACTCCTCCTGATCAAACCTAATTGCAAGCCTGGCTCTCCTACTGGCCTTCATAGTCAAAGCCCCCCTATACGGCCTCCACCTATGACTGCCAAAAGCTCACGTAGAAGCTCCCATCGCAGGATCCATACTACTGGCAGCCTTGCTACTAAAGCTCGGAGGCTACGGCATTATACGAATCACAATCCTAGTAAACCCAACGTCAAACAACCTACACTACCCCTTTATCACCCTAGCCCTGTGAGGGGCATTAATGACCAGCGCCATCTGCCTACGTCAAATCGACCTAAAATCACTGATCGCCTACTCATCCGTCAGCCACATAGGACTAGTCGTGGCTGCAACCATGATTCAAACCCAATGAGCATTTTCAGGGGCAATGATCCTGATAATCTCCCATGGCCTAACCTCATCAATACTATTCTGCCTGGCCAACACCAACTACGAACGAACCCACAGCCGGATCCTCCTTCTCACACGAGGACTCCAACCCCTCTTGCCTCTCATGGCCACTTGATGACTCCTAGCCAACTTGACAAACATAGCCCTCCCCCCAACAACAAACCTCATAGCGGAATTAACCATCGTGGTCGCACTCTTCAACTGATCTGCTTTCACACTCATCCTAACAGGAGCCGCAATTTTACTCACCGCCTCATACACCCTATACATACTAACAATAACACAACGAGGCCCCCTCCCGTCCCACATCACATCCATCCAAAACTCTTCCACACGAGAACACCTCCTCATAGCCCTACACATAATCCCCATGATACTCCTAATCCTAAAACCCGAACTAATCTCCGGCGTCCCCATATGCAAGTATAGTTTCAACCAAAACATTAGACCGTGACTCTAAAAATAGAAGTTAAAGCCTTCTTACCTGCCGAGGAGAGGTAAACCAGCGAGAACTGCTAACTCTTGTATCTGAGCATAAAACCTCAGTCTCCTTACTTTCAAAGGATAACAGTAATCCAATGGTCTTAGGAACCACTCATCTTGGTGCAAATCCAAGTGAAAGTAATGGACCTCTCACTAGTCCTAAACACATTCATACTACTCACCCTAGCAACACTCCTCACTCCAATTCTATTCCCTCCCTTGTCCAACAACCTCAAAAATACCCCACACACAATCGTAAGCACGGTCAAAGCCTCCTTCTTGATCAGCCTAATTCCAATGACAATTTACATGCACTCTGGAACAGAAAGCCTTATCTCCCTATGAGAATGAAAATTCATCATAAACTTCAAAATTCCCATCAGCCTGAAAATAGACTTTTACTCTCTCACTTTCTTCCCCATTGCACTATTCGTATCATGATCCATCCTACAATTTGCAACATGATACATAGCCTCAGACCCCTACATTACAAAATTCTTCACCTACCTCTTACTTTTCTTAATCGCCATACTCATCCTGATCATCGCCAACAACCTATTCGTTCTATTCATTGGCTGAGAAGGGGTCGGAATCATATCCTTCCTTCTAATCAGCTGATGACACGGCCGAGCGGAAGCCAACACCGCCGCCCTCCAGGCCGTGCTCTACAACCGAATCGGAGATGTCGGACTTATTCTCTGCATAGCATGACTAGCCTCTTCCACTAACACCTGAGAAATCCAACAACTGCCCTCTCCCTCTCAAACCCCAACCCTACCATTACTCGGTTTAATCCTAGCTGCAACCGGAAAATCCGCCCAATTCGGCCTTCACCCATGACTCCCAGCCGCTATAGAAGGACCAACCCCTGTGTCTGCCTTACTCCACTCTAGCACAATAGTAGTAGCCGGCATCTTCCTCCTCATCCGAATACACCCCCTATTCAACAACAACCAAACGGCCTTAACCCTATGTCTGTGCCTAGGAGCCCTGTCCACACTATTTGCAGCCACATGCGCTCTAACCCAAAACGACATTAAAAAAATCATCGCTTTCTCCACTTCAAGCCAACTGGGGCTGATAATAGTCACAATCGGGTTAAACCTCCCCGAACTAGCCTTCCTCCACATCTCCACCCACGCATTCTTTAAAGCCATGCTCTTCCTATGCTCAGGCTCTATCATCCACAACCTAAACGGTGAACAAGATATCCGAAAAATAGGAGGGCTCCAAAAAATACTACCAACAACCACTGCATGCCTCACCATCGGCAACCTAGCCCTAATAGGAACCCCATTCTTAGCAGGATTTTACTCAAAAGACCAAATCATCGAAAGCCTGAACACATCCTACCTCAACACCTGAGCCTTACTCCTGACCCTCCTAGCTACGTCTTTCACCGCAGTGTACACAATCCGCATGACCGTACTAGTACAGACCGGCTTCGTTCGGATTCCGCCCTTAACCCCAATAAATGAAAACAACCCCGCAGTGATATCCCCCATCACCCGCCTCGCATTAGGAAGCATCCTCACAGGATTCTTCCTCACTTCCTTCATTATTCCTACAAAAACCCCCCCAATAACCATACCACTTTACATCAAAATCACTGCTCTCATTGTAACCGCCCTAGGAATCGCCCTAGCACTAGAAATTTCAAAGATAGCCCAAACACTCATCCTCAAAAAACAAACCCCTCTATCAAACTTCTCTACATCCCTAGGCTACTTCAATCCACTAGCCCACCGCTCAAGCATGACCATCTTCCTCAACGGAGGACAAAACGTTGCCTCTCACCTAATCGACCTCTCCTGATACAAATTGTTAGGCCCAGAAGGACTAGCCAACCTACAACTAATAGCAGCCAAAACTGCCACCGCCCTCCACTCGGGCCTAATAAAAGCCTACCTAGGATCATTCGCCCTATCCATCCTCATCATTCTCATATCCACATACAGAAACTAATGGCCCTCAATCTTCGTAAAAACCACCAAATCCTGAAAATCATCAACAACGCCCTAATTGACCTTCCAACACCGTCTAACATCTCAACATGATGAAACTTTGGATCCCTACTAGGCATCTGCTTAATCACCCAGATCATCACAGGTCTTCTACTAGCCATACACTATACAGCAGACACTAACCTAGCATTCTCTTCCGTCGCCCACATTTGCCGAGACGTACAATTCGGCTGACTTATCCGCAATCTCCACGCAAATGGAGCCTCATTCTTCTTCATCTGCATCTACCTACACATCGGCCGAGGACTCTACTATGGCTCATACCTAAACAAAGAGACCTGAAATGTCGGAGTCATCCTCCTCTTGGCCCTCATAGCCACTGCCTTCGTAGGATACGTCCTACCATGAGGTCAAATATCATTCTGAGGAGCTACCGTAATCACAAACCTATTCTCAGCCATCCCCTACATCGGACAAACACTAGTCGAATGAGCCTGAGGTGGATTCTCTGTTGACAACCCCACACTAACCCGCTTCTTTGCTCTCCACTTCTTACTACCATTCGTCATCGTAGGCCTCACACTTGTCCACCTCACCTTCCTACACGAAACAGGCTCAAACAATCCTCTAGGCATCCCTTCAGACTGTGACAAAATTCCCTTCCACCCATACTACACCATCAAAGACATCCTAGGATTCGTACTAATACTCTCCTTACTAATCTCACTGGCACTATTCTCCCCCAACCTACTAGGAGACCCAGAAAACTTCACGCCAGCCAACCCCCTAGTTACACCTCCCCATATCAAACCCGAATGATACTTCCTATTCGCCTACGCTATCCTCCGATCCATCCCGAATAAACTAGGAGGAGTGTTAGCCCTAGCCGCTTCAATCCTAGTCCTATTCCTCGTCCCACTACTTCACACATCAAAACTTCGATCAATGACCTTCCGCCCCCTGTCACAAATCCTATTCTGAACTCTAGTCACCGACATCCTAATTCTCACTTGAGTAGGCAGCCAGCCAGTAGAGCACCCTTTCATCATCATTGGCCAACTAGCCTCCCTCGCATATTTCACAATCATTATAGTTTTATTCCCCCTCGCGGCCGCCCTGGAAAATAAACTACTAAAGCTCTAATTACTCTAATAGTTTATAAAAACATTGGTCTTGTAAGCCAAAGATTGAAGACTAAACCCCTTCTTAGAGTTTTACCCCTCCTCAGGAAGAAAGGACTTAAACCCTCCTCTCCAACTCCCAAAGCTGGCATTTTCAACTAAACTACTTCCTGACCCTACCATTAAACAGCCCGAATTGCCCCCCGAGATAACCCTCGCACAAGCTCCAACACCACAAACAAAGTTAACAACAACCCCCACCCTCCAATCAAAAGCAGTCCCACCCCCTCTGAATACAACACAGCCACCCCACTAAAATCCGACCGAACCGACAACAACCCCCCACCATTAACTGTACCCTCCCCCACTACCAACTCCAACGCACCCCCCATAACAAGTCCCACTACCACAACCAACCCCATCCCAAAGCCATAACCAACAACACTTCAACTGCCCCAAGCCTCCGGATAGGGATCTGCCGCTAACGACACCGAATAAACAAACACCACTAACATCCCCCCCAAATAAACCATAACAAGCACCAAAGACACAAAGGTAACCCCTAAACTTACCAACCAACCACACCCTGCAACCGCCGCTACCACCAGCCCCAACACCCCGTAGTAAGGGGAGGGGTTAGACGCAACCGCCAACCCCCCCAAGACGAAGCACAGCCCTAAAAACAGAACAAATTCTATCATAAATTCCTACTCGGCTTTTCTCCAAGACCTACGGCCTGAAAAGCCGCTGTTATGAAATTTAACTACAGGAACGCCTACCCCTAACCTTGCCTNNCCCCCCCCCTTCCCCCCCCACAGCATATTTTCTTCTTGCTTTCAGGGTATGCATAGAATGCATTACTCTCTTTGCCCCATCAGGCAGTCACTGAAATGTAGGACAGCCAACGTCATACGTCATGCCTCCCCTCCAAAAGCCCAAACATTATCTCCAAAACACGTCCTATTCGGCCACCTACACTACCAGGCACATTTTTGCGTCAGGTACCATATAGCCCAAATGCTCCTACCTAAGGCCAAGCCGCAAGCGTCACCCAAACACTAGAAACTTCTCTACTATACACAACCTCCACTCTCGTAAACGAGGAATGTCCCAGGACACCTTCGCATGCCCCTAGTCTACAGAATTCGCCCACCTCCTAGGTAGTTTTCTCAGCCAACAGCTTTCAAGAACTCCCAAGCCAGAGAACATGGTTATCTATTGATCGCGCTTCTCACGAGAACCGAGCTACTCAACGTTATGGGTGATTTAGGTTATTGCCCTCAGGCGCATAAATCGAATCAAGCTTGCTCTTTTGCGCTATTGGTTGTAACTTCAGGAACATAACCCGGTTCATTCCCTCCTACTTGCTCTTCACTGATACAAGTGGTCGGTTGAATACTCCTCCCTGACTTCATTATTTCGGCATACCGACCTCTTACACTTGTTTTTTTTTAGCGTCTCTTCAATAAGCCCCTCAAGTGCAGAGCAGGTGTTATCTTCCTCTTGACATGTCCATCACATGACCGTCGAACATATGAATCCCCTAACACCTGGAATGTCATGGTTTGATGGATAAGGCAGTCGCAAACTTGGCACTGATGCACTTTGGCCCCATTCATGGAGGGCGAGCTACCTACCTATGGACAACAAGAACTGTAATGGTTGCCGGACATAAAAATTATTTTACCACTTTCTAGGAATTTGCATTCAAATTCCGTTTTATGCATCCATATTTTTTTATATTGACATTTTTTGTTTTTTTTATCAAACTATTAAACCACATATTCCTACATTGTCCAAAACATTTATCATCAATGCATATTCAACAAAACTTCCTCTGTACTTTCTGCTATTCAAAAACAACGATCAACTACACCAAACCAATACAAAACCAACCCCAAAACCGGCCCATCATAAATGCCAAACAAAAATACAAACCATGATCGAACCATCAACCAATCCCCCTACCCCA